GCACTCAAAGGTAGGGCATTTCCCATTGAGATAGGACCTTCTGTACCCGAAAGAATGGTATCTCCAATTCTAGCCCCTCTGGGATGTAAAATATATCTCTTCTCACCATCCCCATAGTGTATGAGACAAATGTGTGCATTTCGATTAGGGTCGTATTCTATGGTTACGATTCTACCAGATATATCTTTTTCATTCCGTCGAAAATCCATTTTGCGGTATAGACGCTTATGACCCCCCCCTCTATGCCTAACGGTAATGATTCCTCTAGCATTCCGCCCTTTCCCACAATGACGCTGTCCATAGATCAAATTCTTTCGTGGATTGGATTTCCCTCGACTGTCTGCGGCCCCATTGCGTGTGCTCGGGGTAGAAGTTTTGTATAAATGTATCGCCGTGTTATTAAGTATTTTGATTGAAGCTCTTTTCTTTCTAAAAAAGAGGTGGAATAGAATAACCCGGTTGAAGCGTAATGATCATACGTCTGTAATGCATTGTATGTCCCATAATAGGTCCCATTCTTCGACCCTTTCCTGGGAGCCGATGACTATTCATAGCTATTACCTTAACACCAAAGAAGAGTTCGACCCAATGCTTTATTTCTGTCCTAGTTGATCCTGATTCGACATTAGAAGTATATTGATTCTTCCCCACCAATAACCGAACACTTTTTTCTGTAAATACTGCATATTTGATTCCATCCATAAATCCACTTTCTTCCCTATAAGTTCCAGTATTGATAAGAATTCTAGTTCTTACTGTTCATATGTTATAGTATGAATATACCACACCAATTCGTTCTCTATTAAGATTCGAATTAAGATTCGAATTCGAATCTACAGAATCGAAAGAATCTCATAGAAAACTCTCTAGAACTAGAAGATCGAAAGAATTTTGAAAACAAGAAAAACCCGTATATATACATATAAATATATATACGTTTCCGCATAAAATATATACATATAAATATACATACGTTTCCGCATAAAAGTACCATATATTTCTAGGATGATGATGATACAGAGCCAATTCCAATAGACTGAACTTATGAAACGCTCTCATCCCATTGGTGTGCATCCAGTAGGAATTGAACCTACGAATTCGCCAATTATGAGTTGGGCGCTTTAACCATTCAGCCATGGATGCTTGGATCATCATACATCGTGAATAACTAATTTCCAACCATGCCAACAAAACCGAAGAGAGGATATGAAGTCCAATTATGGATCTTCGAATTGAGAGAGATATTGAGAGAGATCAAGAATTTTCACTATTTGTTAGATTCCTGGACCAAATTCGATTTAGTGGGATCTTTCACTCACATTTTTTTCCACCAAGAACGTTTTCTGAAACTCTTTGACCCCCGAATTTGGAGTATCCTACTTTCGGGTTCAACAAGCAACCGATCTTTCACGCGCAAAGTTGTAGTACTGGTTAAGGGTGTAGTACTGATTCTAGTAGCGGTCCTTATATCTCGTATTCACCATCAAACTATGGTCGAAAGAAAAAATCTCTATTTGAGGGGGCTTCTTCCTATACCTATGAATTCCATTGGACCCAGAAATGATACATTGTTTGGGTCTTCCAATAGGTTGGTTGTTTCGCTCCTGTATCTTCCAAAAGGGAAAAAGATCTCTGAGAGTTGTTTCATGGATCCGAAAGAGAGTCCTTGGGTTCTCCCAATAACTCAAAAGTGTATCATGCCTAAATCTAACTGGGGTTCGCGGTGGTGGAGGAACCGGATCGGAAAAAACAGGGATTCTAGTTGTAAGATATCGAAAGAAACCGTAGCTGGAATTGAGATCTCATTCAAAGATAGCCAATATCTGGAGTTTCTTTTTGTATCCTATACGACGGATGATCCGATCCGCAGGGACCACGATTGGGAATGGTTTGATGGCCTTTCTCCGAGGAAGAAGCGAAACAGAATCAACTTGAATTCGGGACAGCTATTCGAAATCTTAGTGAAACACTGGATTTGTTATCTCATGCCTGCTTTTCGTGAAAAAAGACCAATGGAAGGGGAGGGTTTCTTCAAACAACAGGGATCGGATTTTTTGAGGAAGGTATCGAGAGAGAATTGGATTTGGTTAGACAATGTGTGGTTGGTAAACAAGGATCCGTTTTTTAGGAAGGTACGGAATGTATCGTTAAATATTCAATATGATTCCACAAGATCTAGTTTCGTTCAAGTAACGGATTCTAGCCAATTGAAAGGATCTTCTGATCAATCCAGAGATCATTTCGATTCCATTAGTAATGAGGATTCGGAATCTCACACATTGATCAATCAAAGAGAGATTCAACAACTCAAAGAAAGATCAATTCTTTGGGATTGGGATCCTTCCTTTCTTCAAACGGAACGAACAGAGATAGAATCAGACCGACTCCCGAAAAGCCTTTCTGGAGATTCCTCAATGTCCCGGCTATTCGCGGAACGTGAGAAGCAGATGATTCGTCATCTGCTTCCGGAAGAAATCGAAGAATTTCTTGGGAATCCTACAAGATCAATTCGTTCTTTTTTCTCTGACAGATGGTCAGAACTTCATCTGGGTTCGAATCCTACTGAGAGGTCCGATCCTAAATTGTTGAAGAAACAACAAGATGTTTCTTTTGTCCCTTCCAGGCGATCGGAAAAGAAAGAAATAGTGGATCTAGTCAAGATAATTACGTATTTACAAAAGACCATCTCAATTCATCCTATTTCATCAGATCCGGGATGTGATATGGTTCCGAAGGATGAACCGGATATGGACAGTTCCAATAAGATTTCATTCTTGACCCAAAATCCATTTTTGGATTTATTTCATCTATTCCATGACCGAAACAGGGGGGGGGACACGTTACACCAGGATTTTGAATCAGAAGAGAGATTTTCAAAAATGGCAGATCTACTCATTCTATCAATCACCGAGCCGGATCTGGTGTATGATTATGATAGGGTATTTTTTCCCTTTTCTGAGGTATTCAACTCCGGGGATGAATCGAAAACGAAATCTTTATTGGTTGTACCTCCTATTTTTTCTGAAGATCCAAAACCAAAAAGAGTGGTATTTGCTAGCAACAACATAATGGAGGCAGTCAATCCATATAGATTGATCCGAAATCTGATTCAAATCCAATATAGCACCTATGGGTATCTAAGAAATGTATCAAATCGATTTTTTTTAATGTTAATGAATCGATCCGATCGCAACTTCGAATATGGAATGAAAGGGGATCCAATAGGAAATGAGACTCTGAATCATAGAACTAGAATGAAATATACGATCAAGCAGCATCTCTCGAATTTGAAAAAGAGTCAGAAGAAAGGGTACGACCCTCTTAGTTCTCGAACCGAGAGATCCATGAATCGGGATCCTAATGCATATAGATACAAATGGACCAATAATTTCCAGGAACATTTCATTTCTGAGTCGAAGAGCCGTTTTCAATTTCAAGTAGTGTTCGATCGATATCATCATCATCGAGATCGATTATGTATTCATCGATCTCGATATCGATTCCGTAGTCATCTGAATCGATTCCGTAGTCATCTGAATCGATTCCGTAGTCATCGATCTCGAGATCGATTCCATATTCATCTGAATCGATTATGTATTCATCTGAATCGATTCCGTAGTCATCTGAATCGAGATCGATTCCATATTCATCTGAATCGATTCCGTAGTCATCTGAATCGATTCCGTAGTCATCTGAATCGATTCCGTAGTCATCTGAATCGATTCCGTAGTCATCTGAATCGATTCCGTAGTCATCTGAATCGATTCCGTAGTCATCTGAATCGATTCCGTAGTCATCTGAATCGATTATGTATTCATCTGAATCGATTCCGTATTCATCTGAATCGATTACGTATGAATCCGACTCAATATTTGATTGATTGGGCCGAGTTTATGGCCAAACTGTCGAAGTCACATCCCTTTTTGACGAAGTCACCTCGTTTCCTTTTGTCGAAGGCATCTTTATTTTTGTCGAATTCACTTCCCTTTTTGTCGAAGTCACTTCTCCTCTTTTTGTCGAAGTCACTTCTCTTTTTGTCCTTTTTGTCGAAGTCACTTCCTTTTTTATTTTTGAGTATCGGAAGTACCCCCATTCCTGGGTCTGAGATCCCCATCTATATCTATGAATTGAAAGGGCCGAATGATCCACTCTACAATCAGTTGTTAGAATCAATAGGTGTTCAAATCGTTCCTTTTAATAAATGGAAACCCTTCTTATTGGATGATCATGATCCTTCCCAAAAATCGAAATTATCGATCAATGGAGGCACAATCTCACCATTTTTGTTCAAGAAGACAAAATGGATGATTGACTCATTCCATACTAGAAAGAATTGCAGGAAAGACTTTGATAACACAGATTCCTATTTCTCAATGATATCCCACGATCGAGACAATTGGCTGAATCCCGTGAAACCATTTCATAGAAGTTCATTGATATCTTCTTTTTCGAAAGCAAATCGACTTCGATTCTTGAATAATCCGCATCACTTCTGGTTCTATTGTAACAAAAGATTCCCTTTTTATGTGGAAAAGGCCCTTCTCAAGAATTCTGATCTTACGTATGGACAATTCCTCAATATCTTGTTCATTCGCAACAAAAGATTTTCTTTGTGCGTCGGTAAAAAAAAACATGTTTTTTTGGAGCGAGATACGATTTCACCAATCGAGTCACAGGTATCTAAGATATTCATACCTAACGATTTGCCACAAAGTGGTGACGAAACGTATAACTTGTCCAAATCTTTCCATTTTCCAATTCGATCCGATCCATTCGTTCGTAGAGCTATTTATTCGATCGCAGACATTTCTGGAACACCTCTAACAGAGGGACAAATAGTCCATTTTGAAAGAACGGATTGTCCACCTCTTTCAGATATGAATCTATCTGATTCAGAAGGGAAGCAGTATCTCAATTTCCATTCAAACATGGGTTTGATTCACACTTCATGTGCTGAGAAATCCAAAAAGAGGAAAAAAGGGAGTCTTAAATGGGTTGAGAAACGGCAGATGCATAGAACCCTTCAACGAGAGCGTGCTTTTTCAAATCTCTCAAAATGGAATCTGTTCCAACCGTATCTGCCGTGGGTCTTTACTTCGACAGGGTTCAAATATCTAAAATTCGCCCTTTTAGATACTTTTTCAAACCTATTGCTAAGTAGCAGTCACATATCCATTTTTCAGGATATTCTGGAGACATCATGGTGGATTCTTCAGACAAAATTGTGGGCGATTCTTTCAAAATGGAATCTCAGTGAGATTTCGAGTCAGTGTTTACAGAATCTTCTTCTGTCCGAAGAAATGATTCATCGAAATAATGAGTCACCCCTATGGCTGAGATCATCAAATGCTCGGGAGTTCCTCATCCTTTTCCTTCTTCTTGTTGCTGGATATCTCGTTGGTACACATCTTCTCTTTGTTTCCCGAGCCTCTAGTGAGTTACAGACGGATTTCAAAAAGATCAAATCTTTGATGATTCCATCATACATGATTGAGTTGCGAAAACTTCTGGATAGGTATCCTACATCTCAGCGGAATTCTTTCTGGTTAAAGAATCTCTTTCTAGTTGCTCTGGAACAATTAGTCTATTTTCTAGAAGCAATATGGGGTTCTGCTTTTAACATGCTATTGGGTGGCGGTCCCGCTTATGGGTTCAAATCAATAGGTTCTAAGAAGCCATTTTGGAATATCAATCTCATCGGTATCATCGATTTCCTAAGGATCATACCAAATCCCATCAATCGAATCACTTTTTCGAGAAATACGAGACATCTAAGTCGTACAAGTAAAGAGATCTATTCATTGATAAGAAAAAACGTGAACGTTGAGTGGATTGATGATCAAATAGAATCCTGGGTCGCGACCAGTGATTTGATTGAGGATGAAGAAAGAGAATTCTTGGTTCAGTTCTCCACCTTAACGACAGAAAAAAGGATGGATCAAATGCTATTGAGTCTGACTCATAGTGATGGTTTATCAAAGAATGACTCTAGTTATCAAATGGTTGAACAACTGGGATCAATTTACTTACGATACTTAGTTGACATTCATCAAAAGGATCTAATGAATTATGAGTTCAATAGATCCTGTTTAGCAGAAAGACGGATATTCCTTGCTCATTTTCAGACAATCACTTATTCACAAACCTCGTGTGGGGCTACTCGTTTTCATTTCCCATCTCATGGAAAACCCTTTTCGCTCCGCTTAGCCCTATCCCCCTCTAGGGGTATTTTAGTGATAGGTTCGATAGGAACTGGACGATCCTATTTGGTCAAATCCCTCGCGACAAACTCCTATGTTCCTTTCATTACGGTAGTTCCGAACAAGTTCCTGGATGACAGTCCTTATCGTATGGATGAGATCGATCCTTATGATAGTGACGCTGACGATCTTTATAGTGATTATAGTGATGATAGTGACGCTATTGATATTGATGAGAGTGACGATAGTGATGAGAGTGACGATAGTGATGAGAGTGACGATAGCGATAGCGATGATGACCTTGATATAGATGATATAGAGCTGCTAAATGAGCTAACTATGGATATGGATAGACTAGACCGATTTAGTATCCCCCTTACATTCGAATTAGCAAAAGCAATGTCTCCTTGCATACTATGGATTCCAAACATTCATGATCTGTCTGTGCGTGCGTCGAATGACTTATCCCTCGGTCTATTAGTGAACTCTCTCTCCAGGGATTGTGAAAGATGCTCCACTAGCAATATCCTTGTTATTGCTTCGACTCATATTCCCCAAAAAGTGGATCCCGTTCTAATAGCTCCGAATAAATTTAATACATGCCTTAAGCTACGAAGGCTTCTTATTCCACAACAACGAAAGCACTTTTTCACTCTTTCATATAATAGGGGCTTTCACTTGGAAAAGAAAATGTCCCATCCTAATGGATTCGGGTCCATAACCATGGGTTCCAGTGTACGCGATCTTGTCGCACTTACCAATGAGGCCCTATCCATTAGTATTGCACAGAAGAAATCCATTATAGACACTCATACAATTCGATCCGCTCTTCATAGACAAACTTGGGATTTGCGAGCCAAGGTAAGACCGGTTCAGGATCATGGGATCCTTTTCTATCAGATAGGAAGGGCTGTTGCACAAAATGTACTTCTAAGTAATGGCCTCATAGATCCTATATCTATCTATATGAAGAAGAGATTCCCTAAGGAAGGGGGTTCTTATTTGTACAACTGGTACTTCGAGCTTGCAACGAGCATGAAGAGATTAACGATACTTCTTTATCTTTTGAGTTGTTCTGCCGGATCGGTCGCTCATGATCTTTGGTCTCTACCCGGACCCGATGAAAAAAATGGGATCACTTCTTATTTGGTTGAGACTGATTCTGCTCTAGTTCGTGGCCTATTAGAAGTATTCGAAGGAGAAGGCGCTCTGGTGGGATCCTCGCGGACAGAAAAAGATGGCAGTCAGTTTGATAATGATCGAGTGACATTGCTTCTTCGGTCCGAACGAAGGAATCCCTTAGATATGATGCAAAATGGATTTTGTTCTAGCGTTGATCAGAAATTTCTCTATGAAAAAGACGAATCGGAGTTTGAATTGGAAGAAGGGGTTGCATTTGGAGAAGGAGACCTCGACCTGCAACAGATAGAGGAGGATTTCTTCAATCACATAGTTTGGGCTCCTAGAATATGGTACCCCGATCTATTTGGTTGTATCGAAAGGCCCAATGAATTGGGATTTCCCTATTGGGCCAGGTCATTTCGGGG